TAAATTTTGTTTGAAATTTTAGGGTTGAAATTTGTTTAATAATTTTTTCTACTAATTTTAAGGCTTTTTATGTTAAAAAAAATGTGAAGTTAAATATGTATATGTTATATATAATATGTGGTGGCATAAGTTAACACTACCAAAACTCGTTGACTTTGATGCGTTTGGTCGAGCCTTTCTTGGTTTCGGGGTTTAACAAGAAATAACAGGATTCTCTGAGCGTAGGGGGTAGGGGGGTTTAACGCGCGAAAACCAAAAGGGGGCATATAGTATAAGGTTGTGTTGAGTAAGGATATATTATGCACTTGAAATAAATTAATGTAATTCTTATTTAATGTCTTTAAATCATTAATTTATATTATCACTTACAAGGAATATGCTCTATCTTAATTTAACATTTGTGCCTGCACTCTGAAATGTTGATGAAAAGAAACCAAAAAGAGAACCCCTATGCATTTAAAAGAATGCCCGGCTTGGTGGGTAACGAGACATATGTACTACACCATGAATCAGATGCCAGTATAGATTTGAATATGGGGAGTTCACATTCCCATGCCCGTGAGATTTGAATCAGATGCCAGTAATAATTAATATAAATATCACCCTCCACTTATGTCCCTGATTCTATCATGAATAATATGCAATTATATAAACTGGTTGGTGGTTTCTTACTACATTAATTATTACTAAATAGATGTTAGTTGGGTTATGCAAAGTAGATGTTGTGAACAACTGTTTATTGAGTCAAGGGTAATATTATTTTTAAATAATAGAATGTTGAGTTTTAATAATATGTTAATGTATACCTTAAAAGTTAGTACTTGCTTTATGGTTTAAATAAATTATTGGTGATAATACATAGATGTATTAATGCATTAATGTAATATTATGCATATATGTACTAAGCCATATAGCACAGAAAATAGTTTAGTTCAGAATCCTGGCTTTGGGAGCCAGGGGTGAGAGTTAAAATCTCTTTTTTCTGGCACTAGGGGGGGATTTAACCTCCAATCTTCGGATTACAAGACCGATGCTTTGAATTAAGCTACTAGGGCAAGCTCATTTTAGTGCTTTATTTTCTAATCAGCCTGCTAGGGGTATTAGGACTAGGAATAATGCAAAGTATAAAATGGATGCGATTTGACCAATGATAATAAAGGGGTGCTCAACTGGCATTCCTCCAATTCATGTCAAGATGATTATATCTGCAACAAGGGTTCAAAAGAGGAATTGGGTTATTGGTCGGAATGTTAGTCCTCGTTGTTTTGATGTGTGAAGGATGGGGACAACTATTAGGACAAGGATCGAAAACAAAAGTGCTAGGACTCCGCCTAGTTTATTAGGGATTGACCGTAAGATGGCGTAGGCAAATAAAAAGTATCATTCGGGTTTAATGTGGGGTGGAGTAACTAAAGGGTTTGCGGGGGTAAAGTTTTCCGGGTCTCCTAGGAGGTTGGGGGAAAATAATGCTAGAGATGTTAGTGCTAGAAGTATGACTGCAAATCCAAATAAGTCCTTGTAGGAGAAGTATGGGTGGAATGAGATTTTGTCTGCATCTGAGTTTAAACCTGTTGGGTTATTAGATCCTGTTTCGTGGAGAAATAGGAGGTGAATGATAGTAGCTGCGGCAATAATAAATGGAAATAAGAAGTGGAAGGCAAAGAATCGTGTTAGTGTTGCATTGTCTACTGAGAACCCCCCTCAGATCCATTGAACCAGGGCGTCCCCCATGTAGGGGACTGCGGATAAAAGATTAGTAATTACTGTGGCGCCTCAGAATGATATCTGGCCTCATGGTAGTACATAACCTACGAAGGCAGTTATTATTACTAGTAGTAGTAAAACAACTCCGATGTTTCAGGTTTCTTTGTATAAGTAAGATCCGTAATATAGTCCTCGGGCAATATGTATGTAGATGCAAATAAAAAATAATGACGCTCCGTTAGCATGAATATTTCGGATTAGTCATCCATAGTTTACGTCTCGACAGATATGTGCTACTGAGGAGAAGGCGGTGGAGATATCAGATGTATAATGCATAGCAAGAAATAATCCTGTGAGAATTTGGGTGATTAGACATAGTCCTAGTAGGGATCCAAAGTTTCATCATACTGAAATATTGGAGGGGGCTGGGAGATCGACTAGTGCATCGTTAGCAATTTTAATTAAGGGGTGTGTTTTTCGTAGGCTTGCCATTAAGGGTTCTTGTAGTTGAATAACAACGGTGGTTCTTCAAATCATTGGTCTCGGTTAAAATCCGAGTAGGAATTATGACTTATCTTGTATCATTATTATTGATAGCTTTAATCGTTGGTTTGGTTGCTGTGGCTTCTAATCCTGCGCCTTATTTTGCCGCTTTTGGTTTGGTAGTGGCAGCTGGGGTTGGGTGTGGGGTACTTATTGGCCATGGAGGGTCTTTTTTATCATTAGTTCTTTTTTTAATTTATTTGGGTGGGATACTTGTTGTGTTTGCTTATTCGGCGGCTTTAGCCGCGGAGCCTTTTCCAGAGTCGTGGGGGGACCGCTCTGTGGCCGGGTATGTTATTATTTATCTGTTGGGGGTTGGTTTAGTGGCAGGTTTATTCTGGGAAAATTGGTATGAGGGGTCTTGGGTTGTTGTGGATGGCTTGAAGGAGTTTTCTATGTTGCGGGGAGATACTAGTGGGGTGGCGATGATATATTCGTCTGGTGGGGGCATATTAATTATTTGTGCGTGGGTATTGTTGTTAACCTTGTTTGTAGTGTTGGAGTTAACTCGTGGGCTTGGTCGTGGAGCACTTCGTGCCGTTTAAATTGTGGTTAGTAGAATAGCGAGGGTCAGGGAAAGCAGGAAAATTGTCAAATATGTTTTAATTATTCCTCGTTGAATATCACTAATGGTTTTGGCCATTTTAATTTGTATAGAGGATGCCCCTTTTGGTCCGGCGGACTCAAATCAGGTTTGGTCGACTAGTTGTGTGGCAATTGATTGTCCTAAAATTAGGTTTAGTTTTGGGATTAGTCGGTGAATAGTTGTGGGAAAGTAGCCTAACATGTTGGAGAAGTGGTGGGGAGGAGATATTGGGCTAGTTTTGAACTGTTTGCTGGTTAATATTGTTAATTCTATTGCCACTAAAAGGCCTAAGACTGTTACTGCAAGGGCAGCTGTTTTAAGGGTTATTGGTATGGTTATAATAGGTGTTTTGGATGGTAGGAAGTTTGAGGTAATAATTAAGCCCGCGATAATGCTTCCTCAGGCGAGCCGCTTAATGGGGTTAATAACGGAAGCATTGTTTTCATTAATGGGTGAGAGGGGCAAAAATCGAGGGGTGCCTATGGTAACGAAGAAAACCACTCGGAAGCTATAAACGGCGGTGAATGATGTGGCGATGAGTGTTAGGGTGAGGGCTCAGGCGTTTAGGTAAGAGTTATTTAAGGCTTCAATGATGGCATCTTTTGAGAAGAAGCCGGCAAGGAATGGTGTTCCTGTTAAAGCCAGGCTGCCAATAGTCAGGCAGGTTGAGGTGAATGGTAATAGATTTTGTAGGCCCCCCATTTTTCGGATGTCTTGCTCGTCGTTTAGGCTGTGAATAATGGATCCTGAACATAAAAATAGTATTGCTTTAAAGAAAGCATGGGTGCAGATGTGTAAAAATGCTAGTTGGGGCTGATTGAGGCCGATGGTTACTATCATGAGGCCTAGTTGGCTTGATGTAGAGAATGCTACAATTTTTTTGATATCGTTTTGGGTAAGGGCGCATGCGGCTGTAAATAGGGTAGTTAAGGCCCCCAAGCATAGGCAGGTTGTTAGTGCCAGATTATTGTTTTCTATAAGAGGGTGAAGTCGAATGAGCAGGAAAATGCCCGCAACAACTATGGTGCTGGAGTGAAGTAGGGCAGAGACTGGCGTAGGACCCTCCATGGCGGACGGTAGCCATGGATGGAGGCCGAATTGGGCTGATTTACCGGTTGCTGCTAAGATTAAGCCAATTAGGGGGAGTGTCATGTCAGATGTTTTTGATAAATAAAAGATTTGTTGGATTTCTCACGAGTTTAAGTTTATGGCAATTCAGGCCATGCTCATAATTAGTCCGATGTCTCCGACTCGATTATATAGGACGGCTTGAAGGGCTGCTGTATTGGCGTCTGCTCGTCCGTATCATCAACCAATTAAAAGAAATGATATAATTCCCACTCCTTCTCACCCAATAAAGAGTTGAAATATATTATTAGCAGTTACGAGAATAATTATTGCAACTAGGAATAAAAGTAAGTATTTGAAGAATCGATTAATGTTTGGGTCGGAGTGTATATACCAGGATGCAAATTCAAGGATAGATCAGGTTACGTAGAGGGCAATGGGTGTAAAAATAAGGGAGTAGTGGTCAAATTTGAAGCTGATATTGATGTCAAATGTGGTGGTATTTATTCAGTGTCAGTTGGTTACAATAGTTTCAGCCCCTTGGTCTAGAAATACTATAAGTGGGAGGAGGCTAATGAAAAATGCCATGCTTACGGCATTTTTTACGTGTGTGGCGGCCCAATTGGGGTTTTTAGGGGTGGGGGTAAGTGTGGAAAGTAGGGGATAAATAAGGGTTGCAATAACTAAAATTAATGAGGAGGATAAGATTAGAGTAGTTGGGTGCATAGCTTCCACTTGGATTTGCACCAAGAGTTTTTGGTTCCTAAGACCAATGGATGAGCTGTTATCCTTTAGAAGCGTGAGGGAGCCACGGAGTTTAACCGTGGATGTAAGTATTAGCAGTGCTTATTGCCTCTGGCCTTCCTCGGTGAGTAAGAGGATTTTAACCTCTATTTTTAGAATCACAATCTAATGTTTTGAGTTAAACTATACTTACTAGTGACATCAGCCTCATATAAGTTCTGGTTTTGTTACGAGTAGAATAATAGGTAGGAGGTGAAGTGTTATTAATAGGTGTTCACGGGTGTGGAATGGGGGCAGACCTGATATGTGGTTTGGTGTTGGGCCTCGTTGTGTTATTAGGAAAAGGTATAAAGAGTAGCCTGCTGTGATTAGTGTTCCTGCTCCTGTTAATATGATAGTTCATGGAGATCAGCTAAAGAGGGTGGTAATAATTATGAGTTCCCCTATCAGGTTTGGAAGGGGTGGCAGTGCCAGGTTTGCTAGATTAGCAATAAATCATCAAAGGGCTGTCAGAGGAAAAATTATTTGAAGTCCTCGGGCCAGAAGCATAGTTCGACTATGGGTTCGTTCGTAGGCAGTGTTGGCCAGGCAAAATAGTGCGGAGGATGCTAATCCGTGGGCAATTATTAAAATAATTGCTCCTGTAAACCCTCATGAGGTTTGAATTAAGATGCCTCCTGCTACAAGGCCTATGTGGCTTACAGAGGAGTAGGCGATTAAGGACTTTAGGTCTGTTTGGCGGAGGCAAATAGACCCGGTCATGATAATGCCCCAGAGGGCCAGGATAATGAAGGGGTAGGCTAGTTCTTTAGAGAGGGGGTCCAGAACAACCATTATTCGTATTATCCCATACCCCCCTAGCTTAAGTAGTACAGCGGCCAGGACTATAGACCCAGCCACGGGTGCTTCAACATGGGCTTTGGGGAGTCAGAGGTGTACTCCATAAAGGGGTATTTTAACTAAGAATGCAATTAGACACCCTGCCCATCAGATGTTGTGGCTTCATGAGCCTGGTGCAAGGGGTTGGGAATACTGTAAAATTAGTATTGAAAGGGTTCCTGTTGTTTGTTGGAGTAGAAGAAGGGCAACTAGTAGCGGAAGAGATCCTGCTAGTGTGTAGAATAAAAAGTAAGTTCCTGCATTGAGGCGCTCGGTTTGATTGCCTCATCGGGTAATAATAATTAATGTTGGAATGAGGGTGGCTTCGAACATAATGTAAAATATAATAATTTCAGTTGCACCAAATGCCATGATTAGAAAGGTTTGTAGTGAAGCTAGTAGGGTGATGTAAAGACGTTGGCGATTGATGGGTTCGGGGTAGATATGATTTTGGCTGGCCAAGATCATTAATGGTAGTAATCAGCATGTCAGTACTAAAAGAGGGGTTGATAAGGGGTCTGTGGCTAAATAAAGGTTAGAGGCAGATCATCCGGCCTCTGATGACCATTTTAGTCAGGAGAGGCTAATGAAAGCAATTAGTATGCTTTGTGCAGTTGTTGTTGTCCATAGTCACTTGGGTGATGACAATCAGATTGTAGGGAATAGCATAATTGTGGGGATTAATACTTTTAGCATTGTAACAAATTAAGGTTTTGTAGTCGGTCGGTTCCGTGAGTTCGGGCTGTGGCAACCAAAAGGGCTAGGCCTGCGCTGGCTTCACAGGCCGAAAAGGCTAATAGAAGTATGGGGGCTGTAGAAAATATAGTTGACTCAAATTGTAGGGCTCAAAGGGCTAGTGCAATAAATAAAGACAGTATTATTCCTTCTAGGCATAGTAAGGCGGAGAGCAGGTGGGTGCGGTGAAATGCTAGGCCTATTAATCCTAGTATGAAAGCTGAGCTAAAGCTGAAATGTACGGGTGTCATAAGGGGGTCATGGAATTAAACCACAATCTTCTGAGCCGAAATCAGAGGTCTTTTATTGGACTAACTCCCTATTCTGCCCACTCTAGTCCTCCTTGAGCTCATTCATATATTAATCCTAGCGTGAGTAAAATTAGAACTGTTGTGGCTCAAAAAAAGGTTCCGGCGGGGTTGAAAAGTTGGTCGCCTCAGGGAAGTGGTAGCAATAGGGCAATTTCTAAGTCAAATAGCAAAAATAAGATGGCAACCAGAAAGAATCGAAGTGAAAAGGGAAGTCGGGCGGACCCTAGGGGGTCGAAGCCGCATTCGTAGGGTGAAAGTTTTTCTGCGTCTGGGCTTATTTGGGGTAACCAAAAAGAGACAACTGCTAGAACTAGAGAGAGGGTGACTGTGATTATTAAAATTGTAATAACTAAGTTCATTATCTTTCCTTGGGCTTTAACCAAGACTAAGTGATTGGAAGTCACTTGTACTAATTTCATACGAGAAAGATATGAGCCTCATCAATAAATAGATACATAGAGGAATAGCCATACTACGTCTACGAAGTGTCAGTATCATGCGGCGGCTTCAAAGCCGAAGTGATGTTCAGATGTAAAATGATATTGGATTTGACGAAGAAGGCAGACGGCCAAAAAGGAGGAGCCAATAATAACATGGAGTCCATGGAATCCTGTGGCCACAAAGAATGTTGAGCCATAAACACCATCTGCAATTGTAAAAGGTGCTTCATAGTATTCTATGGCTTGAAGGGCAGTAAAATATAGTCCTAGTAAAATGGTTAGTGTAAGAGATTGGATGGCTTGTTTACGCTCGCCTTCTATTAAGCTATGGTGGGCTCATGTAACTGTAACTCCGGATGCCAGGAGAACAGCGGTGTTAAGTAGTGGGACTTCAAATGGGTCTAGGGTGGTAATTCCTGTTGGGGGTCAGCATCCTCCTAGTTCTGGCGTGGGTGCTAAACTTGAGTGATAAAAAGCTCAGAAAAATCCAAGGAAAAAGAATACTTCGGATGTAATAAATAAGATTATTCCGTAGCGCAGGCCTTTTTGGACTGGGGGTGTATGGTGGCCTTGAAAGGTCCCTTCTCGGATAATATCCCGTCATCATTGGAACATGGTGAGAAGTAGAAGAATTACTCCAAGGGTTATAAGTGTAGTTGAGTGGAAGTGAAACCAGACTGCTAGGCCAGATGTCATTAGAAGAGCTCCGACTGCGCCGGTTAGTGGTCATGGGCTTGGATCAACCATATGATATGCATGTGCTTGGTGGGCCATTAAACGTTTTCTTGCAAATATAGGCTTAAAAGGAGTACAAATACGTAGGCCTGAATTATAGCAACTGCTACTTCTAGCAGTGTTAAAAGAAATAGGACAGCGGCTGTTAAAATTGCTACTGTTGGCATCATAGGGAGTAAGACAAATACGGCGGTGGCAATTAGTTGAATTAAGAGATGTCCTGCAGTTAAGTTGGCTGTAAGTCGGACTCCGAGGGCTAAGGGTCGAATGAATAGGCTGATTGTTTCGATGATGATGAGGATAGGGATCAGAGGGATTGGTGTGCCTTCCGGGAGAAGGTGGCCCAGGGCTACTGTTGGTTGATTTCGCATTCCAATGAGAACTGTGGCAAGCCATAGAGGGACGGCGAGTCCTATATTTAAGGAGAGTTGTGTTGTAGGGGTAAATGTATATGGCAACAAACCAAGCATGTTGATGGTTATTAAGAAGACTATAAGGGAGGCTAGTAGTAGTGCTCATTTATGGCCTCCGAGGTTTAAAGGTAGTATGAGTTGATTGGTGAATTGGTTAATAAATCATCCTTGGAGTGTAATTAAGCGGTTATTAATTCATCGTGCTGAGGGGGTGGGAAATAATACTCATGGTAATGCAATTGCGACTGCAATTAGGGGGATTCCAATATAAGATGGGCTTGCAAATTGGTCGAAGAAGCTTATTGCCATGGTCAGTCTCAGGGTTCAGTTTTGTGTTTGTCGGAGTCCAGAAGGGCCGGCTCGTTAGGTGTGGTGTGACTTATTACTTTAGTGGGGATAATAGTGAGAAATACTAGTCATGAAAATACTAAGATTGCGAATCAAGGGGCGGGGTTTAATTGAGGCATTTCACCAGGGGTGGTTGGGAGGCACCATTCTTTGGCTTAAAAGGCCAACGCTGAGGCCCTGGTTAGCTTCCTAGTGAGGCGTCTTCTAGTATAAGTGTTGATCAGTTTTCGAAGTGTTCAAGAGGGACTGCTTCTACTACAATAGGTATAAAGCTGTGGTTTGCCCCACAGATTTCGGAGCACTGTCCGTAAAACACTCCGGGGCGAGAGGCAATAAAAGCTGTTTGGTTTAGGCGCCCTGGAACGGCATCCATTTTTACTCCGAGGGATGGAACGGCTCAGGAGTGTAATACATCTTCGGCTGAGACAAGGACTCGAATTGGGGATTCTATTGGGACAACTATTCGGTGGTCTGTCTCAAGTAGTCGGAACTGTCCTGGGCTAAGGTCCTGGGTTGGGATTATGTATGAGTCGAAGCCTAGGTTTTCGTAGTCAGTGTATTCATAGCTTCAATATCATTGGTGTCCTATGGCTTTAATTGTTAAGTGTGGGTCATTAATCTCATCTATAAGATAAAGGATTCGTAGGGAGGGGAGGGCAATTAAAACAAGAATTACAGCGGGTAGTACAGTTCATACAATTTCAATTTCCTGGGAGTCTAAGATGTATTTGTTTGTGAGTTTTGTTGATACTATTGCAACAATAATATAAAGTACTAGAGTGCTAATTAAAAATACGATTATTAAAGCGTGGTCGTGGAAGTGGAGAAGTTCTTCTATAACGGGTGATGCCGCGTCTTGGAATCCTAGTTGTGTGGGATGTGCCATTAAGCCTGGGGCTTAAGACATGCAGGGGTCTAACCTACTATTTCACCTTGACAAAGTGATGTAATTTACGAGTTTACTAATGTCTTTAAAAGGAAGTGACAGAGTGGTCATGTGACTGGCTTGAAACCAGAAGATGGGGGTTCAATTCCTCCCTTCCTCGTTAATTTGATTGAACTTGGACGAATGCGGGTTCTTCAAATGTGTGATGTGGGGGAGGGCACCCGTGAAGTCATTCAACATTTGTTGCTGTTAATTCTACAGATAAAACTTCTCGTTTTGCAGCGAAGGCTTCTCATAAGATAAATAAGAATATAATTACTGCTACGAGTGAAATTAATGAGCCAATAGATGATACTGTATTTCAGAGGGTGTAAGCATCTGGGTAGTCGGAGTATCGGCGAGGCATTCCTGCTAGGCCAAGGAAGTGCTGAGGGAAGAAAGTAAGATTAACGCCTACAAATATTACTCCAAAATGGATTTTAGTTCAAGTGCTGTGGAGGGTATAACCTGTGAAAAGGGGGAACCAGTGGACGAAGGCAGCTATAATGGCAAATACGGCCCCCATAGACAGTACGTAGTGGAAGTGTGCAACAACATAATATGTATCATGTAGTACAATGTCTAGTGATGAGTTGGCTAGGACAATTCCTGTGAGTCCTCCGACTGTGAAGAGGAAAATAAAGCCTAGGGCTCAAAGTATTGGTGTTTCTCACTTAATTGACCCCCCGTGAAGGGTGGCTAGCCAGCTGAATACTTTTACACCTGTTGGAATGGCAATGATTATAGTTGCGGATGTAAAGTATGCTCGGGTATCAACGTCTATCCCCACTGTGAATATATGATGTGCTCAAACAATAAACCCTAAAAGGCCAATGGCCATTATGGCTCAAACTATTCCTATGTAGCCGAATGGTTCTTTTTTGCCGGCATAGTATGCTACAACATGGGAAATGATGCCGAAGCCGGGTAAGATTAAAATGTAAACTTCCGGATGGCCGAAAAACCAGAATAAGTGTTGGTAAAGAATGGGGTCTCCTCCTCCCGCAGGGTCGAAGAATGTGGTGTTCAAGTTGCGGTCGGTGAGGAGTATTGTAATACCAGCGGCTAGGACTGGTAGGGATAGTAAAAGTAGGACAGCTGTTACAAGAACAGCTCACACAAATAAGGGCGTTTGATACTGAGAAATAGCTGGGGGTTTTATGTTAATTGTTGTTGTAATAAAATTGATTGCACCTAAGATGGATGAAACACCGGCTAGGTGGAGGGAGAAGATGGTTAAGTCTACAGATGCGCCTGCGTGGGCTAAGTTGCTCGCTAGCGGGGGGTAGACTGTTCAGCCCGTGCCAGCCCCTGCTTCAACGCCAGATGAGGCCAAAAGAAGAAGGAATGAAGGGGGCAGAAGTCAGAAGCTTATATTATTTATGCGGGGAAATGCTATGTCAGGGGCACCAATTATTAGGGGGACAAGTCAGTTGCCAAACCCACCGATAAGGATGGGCATTACTATAAAGAAAATTATGACAAAGGCATGTGCAGTAACGATAACATTATAAATTTGGTCATCGCCGAGGAGGGATCCTGGCTGGCTTAGCTCCGCTCGAATGAGCAAGCTAAGAGCGGTACCGACTATTCCGGCTCAGGCACCAAATACTAAATAAAGGGTGCCAATGTCTTTGTGGTTGGTAGAGAAGAATCAGCGTGTGATTGCCACAGGTAGGATGGCCGAGACCAGGCGGTGGGTTGTAGCCCCGAAGACAGAGGTTCAAATCCTCTTCCTATCAAGCCCCGTGGTGGAGTACACATTAGATTGCAAATCTCAAGACGCAGATTAACGTCTGCCGGGGCTTTCCCGCCTTACTCGGCTAACGGCGGGAAAGTAGATGAATGCTCGCTGGTTTGAGCGCTTAGCTGTTAACTAAGAGTTTGTAGGATCGAGGCCTTCTCATCTAGGAAAGCTTTAGCTTAATTAAAGTGTCTGAGTTGCATTCAGAAGATGTGGGATAAAGTCCCGCAGGTTTTAGCCAGGGACTAGGAGATTCTAACTCCTGCTTAAAGCTTTGAAGGCTTTTGGTCTAAGTTATCCTAAGTCCCTAGGTGGTTAGTGCTAGGATAGCCGGGGTAATGGGTAGTAGGCCTAAGGCAATTGTTGTTGAGAGGGCCAGGGTGAGTGTTGTTTGGGTTGTTTGGGTTCGTCATGGTGTGGTGGCGTTTGTTGTATTAGGTGAGATGGTAAGGGTCATGGCGTAACATAACCGGAGATAAAAGTATAAGCTAAGAAGGGCGGCTAGGGCTATAATTGTTGCTGTGAGTGGAAGTCCTTGTTTTGTTATTTCTTGTAGAATTAGTCATTTTGGTATGAATCCTGTTAGCGGGGGGAGGCCTCCCAGGGATAATAAAGTTAGGGCTGTTGTTGTTGTTAGGATTGGGGCTTTTGATCATATTATTGTTAGGGTATTAATTTTTGTAGTTGATGTTATCTTTAGGGATAGGAATGCTGCTGATGTTATAAAAATATATGTTCCTAGGGCAAGTAGGGTTAGTTGGGGGGCATATTGTAGAATAATAATTATTCAGCCCATGTGTGCGATTGAGGAGTAGGCCAGGATTTTTCGGATTTGGGTTTGATTAAGTCCTCCCCATCCGCCAACCAGTGTAGATAAAAGTCCTAGGGATGTAAGTATAATGGGATCAGTAGTTGGTGCTACTTGAACAATGAGTGCAAATGGGGCTAGTTTTTGTCAAGTTGAAAGAATTAGCCCTGTTAGTAAATCAAATCCTTGGAGTACTTCTGGCAGTCAGAAGTGTATTGGTGCTAGGCCCATTTTTAGTGCTAGGGCAGTAATTATTATTGTTGAGGCAAGAGGGTGTGATAAGTTATTGATGTCTCATTCGCCTGTAGTTCATGCATTTGTTGTTGCGGCAAATAGAATTATTGCTGCGGCGGTTGCTTGGGTTAAGAAGTATTTTGTAGTTGCTTCAACTGCTCGTGGGTGGTGTTGTTGTGCTATTAGGGGGGTGATTGCTAGGGTATTAATTTCCAGGCCCATTCAGGCGAGTAGTCAGTGGGAGCTGGCGAAAGTTAGGGTAGTTCCCAGTCCTAGGCTAGATAGGAGGATGGCGAGTACATAGGGGTTCATTGATAGGGGAGGGATTTTAACCGTCATGTTCGGGGTATGGGCCCGAAAGCTTAGTTAGCTGACCTTATCATAGAAAGTGGTGTAGAGGAAGCACCAGGAGTTTTGATCTCCTGAGTATGGGTTCAATTCCCTTCTTTCTAGGAACTGGGGGGACTTTAACCCCCATTAGCCACTCTATCAAAGTGGTCCTTAGGAATTCAGGCACGGTTCCTTGTGGCTATAGTTGTGGTGGGAGCCCTGCGAGTGCGATTGGGAGGGCGGCATGTCATAGAACTAAGGCTAAGGTCAGAGGAAGAAAATTTTTTCAGACGAGGTGTATGAGCTGGTCATATCGGAATCGTGGGTATGAGGCTCGGACTCATAAAAAGACTACTGAAAGGAGTGCGGCTTTGGTTATTAGGCTAATTGTTGTTAGTTCCGGGATGGATGGCATGTGTGATGCACCGAGAAAGAGAATGGCTGATAAGGTATTTATTAGTAAAATATTGGCATATTCGGCTAGGAAAAATAGGGCAAAAGGTCCGCCAGCGTATTCTACGTTAAAGCCAGAAACTAATTCGGACTCACCTTCAGTGAGATCAAATGGTGCACGGTTTGTTTCGGCTAGGGTTGAGATGTATCATATTGCGGCTAGTGGTCAGGCAGGGATTAGTAGTCAAATGCTTTCTTGTGTAGTGCTGAATATTTGGAGTGTGTAGCCACCAGAAAAAATAATAATGGACAGTAAAATTAATCCTAGGCTTACTTCATATGAGATTGTTTGGGCTACGGCTCGGAGGGCGCCAATTAGTGCATATTTTGAATTTGATGCTCAGCCTGATCCCAAAATTGAGTATACTGCAAGGCTTGACAGGGCCAGAACGAATAGGATGCCTAAGTTTAAATCTGTAACTGGGTGTGGTATAGGTATGGGGGCTCATAGGGTTATGGCCAGGGTTAGTGCGAGTATTGGTGTTGCTAAAAATAGAAATGGGGATGATGTGGATGGGCGAATCGGTTCTTTAATGAATAGTTTAACTCCGTCTGCAATTGGCTGGAGTAGGCCGTAGGGTCCTACAATGTTTGGGCCTTTTCGTAATTGTATGTAGCCTAAAACTTTACGCTCAATTAGGGTGAGGAAGGCTACGGCCAGAAGTACGGGGATGATATATGCTAGTGGGTTAATTAGGTGGGTGATTAGAGTGTTTAGCATAAACTAAGAAGAGGATTTGAACCTCTGGTCGAAAGGGCTTAGGCCTTTTGCAATTACCATGCTCTGCCATCTTAGTGTGGCCTTATTTTGGCCAGTGTTTGGGCCCTCCCTTTATTTAATTTAGTTGTCTTCATTAATTAGGGGTAAGGCGTGCTGGTGGCATGGGCCTTTATTTCTCCGGTCCTTTCGTACTAGGAAAAATGGCTTTACAGATAGAAACTGACCTGGATTACTCCGGTCTGAACTCAGATCACGTAGGACTTTAATCGTTGAACAAACGAACCCTTAATAGCGGCTGCACCATTAGGATGTCCTGATCCAACATCGAGGTCGTAAACCCTCTCGTCGATATGGACTCTCGGAGAGGATTGCGCTGTTATCCCTAGGGTAACTTGGTTCGTTGATCGGCCGGGAGGCCGGATCATAATTGGTCAGAATTTCTGAGACTTAGAAGTGTCTTTCTTGGTTTTAGGGTTTAATCCCAATCCACTTGGAGGATTTTTTGTTCTCCGCGGTCGCCCCAACCGAAGGTAAAACTCCATTTTCTATTAAGTTTATGCTTGTTTATGTAAGTTGTTTAACGTAGGTGGGTTTGTACCTTAAGCTCCAAAGGGTCTTCTCGTCTTGTATTTGTATACCCGCTTCTGCACGGGTAGATCAATTTCACTGACTTGAAAAGGGAGACAGTTAAGCCCTCGTTTGGCCATTCATACAGGTCTTCATTTAAAAGACAAGTGATTGCGCTACCTTTGCACGGTCAAAATACCGCGGCCGTTGAACTTGTAGTCACTGGGCAGGCTGGACCTCCTATACATTGGGGTTTGCAGGAGGCGATGTTTTTGGTAAACAGGCGAGGCTTGTGTTTGCCGAGTTCCTTCCTTTTCTTTTAGTCTTTCCTCGGTGGCACTCCAGTGTGGGGTTAACGATTTAGGTGTTGTTAGAATTTCTTGATTTTTATGTTGTTAGCATTGCCCTCATTTTTTGGGTTCGTTAATTTCCAGTGGTTAATCCGGTCTGGTTTACACTTGTGCTGGGAGAGGGGTGTATCCTCTTGTTACTCATTTTAGCATGGTCTCTTCCATGTTTGCATGGAATGGCCTAATATTACTGGGGGAGTGGGGTTGATTATCAGAATAATAAATTTTGTGTCGCTTGAGCTTTAACGCTTTCTTTTCAGGTGGCTGCTTTTAGGCCCACTGAGGCGACATGATTTTAAGAAAAATGATCCTTATCCTCCTATATAAGGTTGTATCCTTGGTTAAAGGGGCTGTACCCCCTTTAACTAACTCTCGTATGTCTCTTTTTGCTTGTTTAGATGTTTCTTTATTGATGAAAGGGGATACGAGGCTGAACTTCTATTCATTTCTTAGGCAACCAGCTATCACCAAGTTCGGTAGGTCTATCACCTCTACCCGGGGCTCTTCCCACTCTTTTGCCACAGAGACGGGTTCGCCCGTTTAGGCTGTCCCGGGGTAGCTCACTTGGTTTCGGGGTTTCAAACTAAAGGTCACTTTGCTTGTGTAGTACTGGCTAAATCATGATGCAAAAGGTACGAGGCTTAGGCTCTGCTTTTTTGTGCTTATATGGGTTGTTTCATTACTCTTTCAGCCTTCCCTTGCGGTACTTTTTCTATTGCTTAAGGTTACCTTTTCTGTCGCACATACTAGGGTGGAAAAATGATTTAATTTGATAGTTTAGACTTATACTATATTATTTATGTTGTTTGGTTAAATTTGGTAATTAAGCTAGCTGTTTGGCTCAGGGTGATCCAATTTGCATGGATGTCTTCTCGGTGTAAGGGAGATGCTTAACTATCTCAGCCACGCCCTGGGTTTGATCCAAGTGCACCTTCCGGTACACTTACCATGTTACGACTTGCCTCCCCTTGTCGGTGCTCTAGTGTTAGAAACGTTTGTTGCTGTGTGACAGGGGAGAGTGACGGGCGGTGTGTACGCGCCTCAGAGCCGGGTTCAAAAGGACACTCTATTTCCTTTTTACTACTAAATCCTCCTTCGAGTAATTTTTCAGGGTACTATTCGTAAATATTCTATAATAGAAAATGTAGCCCATTTCTTCCCATTTCGTACGCTACACCTCGACCTGACGTTTTGGAATGTATTCATTTAGCTTACTGTTGGCCCTTCACAGGGTAAGCTGACGACGGCGGTATATAGGCGGGGTTGACCAGAAATGGTGAGGTTTAACGGGGGTTATCGGTTCTAGAACAGGCTCCTCTAGGGGGGTCTAAGGCACCGCCAAGTCCTTTGGGTTTTAAGCTAACGCTCGTAGTACCCTGGCGGATGTTTGTTGTGGAATAACATCTAGGTTTACGGCTGAGCATAGTGGGGTATCTAATCCCAGTTTGTTCCTCAGCTTTCGTGGGGTCAGGTGGGCTGTATTAAAGCTACTTTCGTTTTTGGGCTTCAGACACTCAGGAGCGTATGACGGCCAAGAGGCCCTTTGGCTTTATTTTTGCTCTCCTTAACCACCCTTTACGCCGTGTTTATCAACTAGGGCCTCTCGTATAACCGCGGTGGCTGGCACGAGTTTTACCGGCCCTCTTAACAATAACTAAGTCAAGTTTTCACTTATGGCTTAATGTTTATCACTGCTGAGTTCCCTTGGGGGTGTGGCGTGGCAAGGCGTCTTGGGCAAATTTTTAGTGCCTGATGCCTGCTCCTCGTCCCCGGGCAGGGGATTAAGGGCATCCTCACAGGGCTGCGGATACTTGCATGTGTAAGTTGTGTTAAAGCTGATAGTAAAGTCAGGACCAAGCCTTTATGCATGCGGAGCTTTTTAGGGTCCATCTTAGCATCTTCAGTGCTATGCTTTATTTTAAGCTACGCTAGC